TGAATCTAGTAAATCTAGAAAAAAAAAAAAAACAAAATAATTTCTAATAGAATCTTTTAAAACAAAAAGGAAAAAGAGAAAAGAATTTAGAATATACTCCCGTTGCAGCTGATACTGCTGTTTTATTGATCTACCCGAAGCTTTAATTCTTGGCAGATAATCCCAATTTAGGTTGAATAGTAGTACATTATTATCTAATATTATTATATAATAAATATATAATAACAAATTACTAAAAAGATTAATAAAAAAAAGAAAATATACGAAGAAATTCGCCCCGCCCCCACATATTTGATAGCCTCTCCTATAAAAAAACTGGAAATCCCAATTCCATTTGGAATTCCATCAATTACTTGTCTATCAAAAAAATCATTGAATTTAGCTACCTTTCTTACACTCGCAATTAAAGATACTTCAAAAAAAGCATCTATATAACCACGATTATATGACCAATCATATATAACATTGATTATTTTATCAGCAATCATTTTTTTAAGAACACTTTTTTGAAATAAATTAAATAAGTTCAAATTTTGTAAAGATGAAAAAACTGGTTTATAGAAAAAAGACGCTATAAATATTCCGAAAAAAGCTATACTCACCGAAAAAGTTGCATTTGTAAAAAATTCATACCAATCCACAGAATTCTTTGAATTTTGATGTAAAAGGTCTATAGACGGAATTAACAATTTCGATAAAATATCCAAATCGATTGGTTCTTGGCTGAAAGAAATTCCTATGGACCCGACGAAGAAAGTAAATAATACTAATACAAGCATAGAAAATAGCATAGTATTGTCTGATTCATGAGGATAAAAAAACCGAATGTTTTTAGTACCAAAATAGGTACTATCAAGAAAAAGACGTCTTATGCTTTTGACATTTCGATTAATTCGATGTGAATATGTCCTATTCCGAAAAAAAGAAGTCCTTTCATTATTATTAGTTGTTAATAAAGCTAATAAATGAATTTTGTTTTTTAATTTTTTTTTTTCTTCTTTGCCCCATAAAGATATTGAATAGAAAGAACTATTTTTCTTTCCATTGAAATTTTGAAAATGAACGTTTAAATACCCTTCAAAAACAAGTAAATAGATTCGAAACATATAAAATGCAGTTAATCCTGCTGTGGAACAAGCTATTATTGCGAAAATTGGTGAATACAACCAACTATCATTTAGAATTTCATCCTTGGACCAAAAACAAGCAAAAGGTGGAATACCACAAAGAGAAAGTGTACCTATTAAAAAAGCGGTTTTTGTAATTGGGGCATGTTTTGTTAAACCGCCCATAAGAACCATATTTTGACTTTTATCTGGAGAATATCCAACAATAGCTTCCATTGAATGAATAATGGATCCAGATCCTAAAAATAACAATGCTTTTGAATAAGCATGAGTAATCAAATGAAATAAAGCGGCTCGATAAGAGCCCATACCTAAAGCTAACATCATATAACCCAATTGAGACATTGTAGAATAGGCCAAATTTTTCTTAATATCTTTTTGAGCAATAGCGAAAGTAGCTCCTAATACTACTGTTATTATACCTATCAAAGCTATTACACTCATTATGGGGGGTATAACTATGAAAAGAGGAAGAAGTCGAGCTACAAGAAAAATTCCTGCTGCTACCATAGTAGCAGCATGGATAAGAGCGGAAATAGGAGTAGGACCTTCCATAGCATCTGGTAACCATACATGAAGAGGGAATTGGGCAGATTTCGCAACTGATCCGCAAAATAACAAGAGGGCGCACAAAGTAACAAAAAAAAGATTCACCTCATTCTTATAAATTAAGTTGTTGAATATTTGAAATAAATCCCGAAATTCCAAACTACCCGTTATCCAATAAAAACCTAAAATTCCTAATAATAAACCAAAATCCCCCACACGATTAGTTACAAACGCTTTTTGACAAGCATTTGCCGCAATAGGACGTGTGAACCAAAAACCTATTAATAGATAAGAACACATTCCAACCAATTCCCAAAAAATATAAACTTGTATCAAATTTGAACTAGTAACTAACCCTAACATTGAAGTATTAAAAAAACTCAAATAAGTAAAAAATCTCAAATAGCCTTGATCATGAGACATGTAACTATCACTATAAATTAGAACCAGAATCCCAACAGTAGTGATTAATATTGACATTATAGAAGTAAGTGAATCAATTAAGTAGCCAAACTCTAAAGAAAGATCATTATTTATAGTCCAAGACCATACATATTGATAGATAGAACTATTCTCGATTTGATGAATAGATAGATTGATCGAAAAAATCATAACTATCGTTAACAATAAAATACTAGGAAAAGCCCAAATACGGCGAATATTTTTTGTTGCCGTAGGAAAAAGTAGAAGTCCTACCCCTATTAAAATAGGAACTGGAAGTGGGATGAAAGGTATGATCCATGAATATTGATGTATATATTCCATACAAAAAAAATAAAGAATAAAAAATATTTTGATTCTTGATGAATTTTGTTTCTTATTCATTTGTTTTATCTCTTTTGTAAAGGGGTTCGGTTAATAAAAAGTGGATAAATAAATCGAATTTTATATTCTTAATTGTTCTGAATCTTTGCACAATCGTTCCAATATTGGAAAGTACAAAGTCAAAATCGGCCAATAACCAAATTCCTAGTGAAAATAAAACTAAATCTTATTATTTTAAGTAATTATAAGTAATCTAAATAACTATGTTAGTCATTTTTATATATATTAAGAAAAATGACTATTAATAAATAATATAAATTAATAAATAATATAAATAATGAAATTAAATAATAATAAATAAAATCAAAATTTTGATCTATAGAGTGAGAGTGGGGATAAATCATTTCACCAAAACGAAGAAAATTTGTTTATTTTGATATAAATTATAAAAACAATATAAAATAATACTTTTTTTATTATCGAGAAACATTAGTTTCTTTTTGAAGTAATTGATTCTTTATACATTACAATAAAAAGAGATCCATAGATATAGATCTATTATCTATGAAATATTTGGAAAAGATTTATAATATTCAATGTTTTTACTTTAGATAGAAAAAAAGAAAGAGGGAATTAAGATAAATAAGACATACGGCTAATTAGAAAATAATTCGTTTTCATTTACAGAACAAATGTCTTTCACATCGAACTATAGTAATAAAAAAACTATCCTAATTGTATGGCAGTTCCAAAAAAGCGCACTTCTATATCAAAAAAAAATATTCGTAAAAATTTTTGGAAAAAAAAGGGATATTGGACAGCATTGAAAGCCTTTTCATTAGGTCAATCCATTTTGACAGGTAAATCAAAAAGTTTTATTGATAAAAAAGTTCAATTAAAAAAAAAAGTTGGATTTGGATTAAATAAAAAAGTTCAATTAAAAAAAAAAGTTGGATTTGGATTAAATAAAAAAGTTCAATTAAATAAAAAAGTTGGATTGGAATAATATAAATTAGCTCGCTTCAAAGAGTATTAAAGAATACTCATTTTATACTAATACTAGTATAGAATATAGAACATATATTTAGATTCTATATATATATATTCTAAATATATAGAATCTAATTTTTTCATTTAGTGTTAAATTTGAAAATGAACACTGGAAATGAAAAAATAATAATAGAACATTTTGATTTCGATATGAATTTCTATTATTATTTTTTCATATTTTTTATATTCAAATAAATACAAAATTCAAATAAATACAAATTTTAAATTTACTTAATTATTATCAATTTATACTAAATGTTTAATAAAGAAATGTACTAAATAAATAGTGGACTTTAAGCGATTCTTTCAATCTCGACGATTGACTAAAGAGTTGGTTATTATGATTTCGAGTAAGCCGCTATGGTGAAATTGGTAGACACGCTGCTCTTAGGAAGCAGTGCTAGAGCATCTCGGTTCGAGTCCGAGTAGCGGCATGGCATCCTATCCTATATTTTTAAATTTTTAAAATAGGAAAAGAAGAAGTCCTATAATGAATTCAATTCCCTATTTCTATTCCTAGTATTCATACCTTTTTTATTTTCATTATAGATATTTATTTTCATTATAGATATGATATTTTCAACTTTAGAGCATATATTAACTCATATATCGTTTTCCGTCATATCAATTGTTATTTCAATTCATTTGATAACCTTATTAGTCAATGAAATCGTAGGATTATATGATTTGTCCAAAAAAGCCATGATAATAACTTTTTTCTGTGTAACGGGATTGTTAATTACTCGTTGGTTTTTTTCGGGCCATTTACCATTTAGTGATTTATATGAATCACTAATCTTTCTTTCATGGGGTTTTTCCATTTTTCATATGGTTCCGTGTTTTAAAAAAGAGAAAAACCTTTTAAGTACAATAATAGCACCAAGTGTTATTTTTACCCAAGGCTTTGCGACTTCGGGTCTTTTAACCAAAATGGATCAATCTGTAATATTAGTACCCGCTCTACAATCCCATTGGCTAATGATGCACGTAAGTATGATGATATTTGGCTATGCAGCTCTTTTATGTGGATCATTATTATCAGTAGCTATTTTAGTCATTACGTTTCAAGAAGCCATCCAAATTCTTGGTAAAAGCAAGAATTTGGATTTTTTAAATAAATCGGTTGATTTTGTCGAAATAAAATACATGAATATGAATGAAAGAAACAATGTTTTACGAAAAACATCTTTTTCTTCTTCTCTAAATTATTATAGGTCTCAATTTATTCAACAATTGGATCGTTGGGGTTATCGTATTATTAGTCTGGGTTTTCTGTTTTTAACGATAGGTATTCTTTCAGGGGCAGTATGGGCTAATGAGGCATGGGGGTCCTATTGGAATTGGGATCCAAAGGAAACTTGGGCCTTTATTACTTGGACCATATTCGCGATTTATTTACATACTAGAAAAAATAAAAAATTTGAAGGTGTAAATTCTTCAATAGTGGCCTCTATCGGATTTCTTATAATTTGGATATGTTATTTGGGGATCAATCTATTAGGAATAGGACTACATAGTTATGGTTCATTTACATCTAATTAAATTTCAATGAGTAAAGAACCTGAGAAATAATAATATGGAAAGCATATAAATATATACTTTCCATAAATGGTGGCGAACCCTTTCAATCAAGTAATGTAATGATTCAAGGGGTTCTCACAAACAACAAACATATTGGATTATCATTTCAATTTTTTGAAGTGAATCTAACAGAAAAATATTCTTTTTCATAAGGTTTTTTTCTCTTTTTGATTCATTTATTCATGAAAATGCTCTATCAAAAATGAGCGAGAATAGCTTCAACCTTGTCAACCGAGAATGAAAAAATGAAATCCGGATAAATACCAATACCTATTACGGGTATAAGGATAGAAATCGAAATAAATAATTCTCTCGGCCCAGAATCAAAAAAATAAGAGTTTGGTGTATTAAAAAACTTGTATCCATAGAACATCTGCCGTAAGATAGATAATAAATAAATAGGAGTTAATATCATTCCAATTCCGGTTACAAAAGTAATTAGTATTTTCATCATGAAAAGATATTTTTGACTAGTAATTATTCCAAAAAAAACGATCAATTCGGCAACAAAACCGCTCATGCCCGGTAATGCAAGAGAAGCCATCGATAAGATAGTGAAAATCGTGAATATTTTTGGCATTGGGATAGCCATTCCGCCCATTTCGTCAAGATAAAGAAGACGTAGTCTATCATAACTAGTTCCTGCCAAGAAAAAAAGCGCAGCGCCAATAAATCCATGAGATATTATTTGTAAAATGGCCCCGTTGAGCCCAGTATCACTTATAGAACCAATTCCTAGAATTATGAAACCCATATGAGATACCGAAGAATAAGCTATTCTTTTTTTTAAATTACGTTGACCAAAAGATGTTGAAGCGGCATAGATTATTTGAATAGAACCTAATATCATTAACCAGGGGCAAAATATTGAATGAGCGTGGGAAAATAATTCCATGTTAATTCGAACCAAGCCATATGCTCCCATTTTTAATAAGATTCCGGCTAAAAGCATACAAGTGCTGTAATGTGCCTCTCCGTGGGTATCTGGTAACCATGTATGTAAGGGTATAATCGGTGACTTGACAGCAAAAGCAATAAGAAATGCCATATATAATATTATTTCTAGCGCCACGGGATACGATTGATTAGTTAATCTTTCAAAATTTAATGTTGGTTCATTAGAACCATATAAACCGATACCCAGAATTCCCATTAATAAAAAAACAGAACCTCCTGCAGTGTATAAAATAAACTTTGTAGCTGAATACAAACGTTTCTTTCCCCCCCACATGGCTAAAAGTAGATAAACGGGAATTAATTCCAATTCCCACATGATGAAAAAAAGTAAAATGTCTCGAGAAGAAAATGGTCCGATTTGACCGCTATACATTGCTAACATCAGGAAATAGAATAATTGGTATTCTCGAGTAACCGGCTGAGCCGCTAAAGTGGCTAAAGTAGTTATAAATCCCGTCAGTAAAATAGGGCCTATAGAGAGTCCATCTATTCCCAATCTCCAGTCAAAATCAAAAAAATTGATCCATTTATAATTCTCCGTCAGTTGAATTAGTGGATCATCCAATTGGAAATGATAACAAAATGCATAGGTTGTTAGAAGGAGATCGATTAAGCATATACAAATGCTATACCACCTAATTACCTTATTTCCCCTATGAGGGAATAAGAAAATTAAGGAACCTGCGGCTATTGGGAAAACTACAACTATTGTTAACCAAGGAAAATAATTCGTCATAAAAATAAGATACACTTGGGCCAGAAAAGCCCGTGCTCAAAAAAAAAATACAAAATCTTTTTTTGAGCACGGGTTTTTGCCAGTAAAAAAACGTATTCGTGTGGTGTTTTTTGAAACGTATCAATAAGCTAGACCCATACTTCGAGTTGTTTCAGGCCCTAAATAAACTCGAACACTTAAGAAATCCGTCGGACAAGCGGACTCACACCTCTTACAACCAACACAGTCCTCTGTTCTTGGGGCAGAAGCTATTTGCTTAGCTTTACATCCATCCCAAGGTATCATTTCTAATACATCTGTGGGACAAGCTCGGACACATTGAGTACATCCTATACATGTATCATAAATCTTTACTGAATGTGACATTGTATCTATAGTAATTTTTGAACATAAAAAATGAAAATTATCGATCTAGTAAACTCGTAAATGAATCATATATTTATATACCAGATGAATCAATGATTTGTTATAATATTGTTAATCAAAAAAGATGTCTAGATAAATTTAGAAGAAGGAATAGAAGAGGACCAAGATACTTTGATTTCTTATGATTTAGGCAATGCAAACATGATCATAAGTTGTGTAGAATACATATTAATTTGAATTGAATTTTTTTTATTAATTATGATTAATGATTAATTAATGCTATTTATTCAACAAATTCGATTGATTGATACGGGTTGATTTTCTGTTACGAGCAATTGCGGAAACAATAGCCAGTCCGATAGCTGCTTCAGCGGCTGCAATAGCTATAACAAAAATTGAAAAAATATTTCCTTTTAATTGGCGATTATCAAAAAAATCAGAAAAAGTTACGAGATTTATATTAACTGCATTCAGTATAAGTTCAAGACACATAAGGGCTCTAACCATATTTCGGCTCGTGATCAATCCATAGATACCAATAGAAAATAAATAGGCACTCAAAACAAGTACATGTTCGAGTATCATTGACCAACTCCTTATTAATTTTGATTCATTTCAATATGAACAACAATTCAACAGATTCAATTGACTAAAGAATATACCAAGTCTGGAACAAAAGAATATATCGGCAATAAAAAAAATAACAGTTTAGACATAACATAGAATTGAAAAAAAAAAAAAAAATCTTGATTTATATTACTAATTCTATAAAGATTTCTTACTGTCGAGCTACGACAATTGCACCTATCAAAGCAACTAAAAGAATTATTGAAATGAGTTCAAATGGAAGAAAAAAATCGGTTGATAAATGAATTCCAATTTGTTGACTAGTACTTATCAAATCTTGCTCAATAATCTGATTTGGTCTGGTAGTCCAAATAATTCCGTACCATGAAATATCTGGAATAATAGTTATTAGTGAAACAAAAATACTTGTACAAACGATCAAAGTAATTCCATCCCCAACAGTCCAAAGATTAAAATCTTGGTAATATTCGGAACTATTCATGAACATCACAGCAAATATTATTAAAATGTTAATAGCTCCCACGTAAATAAGTAGCTGTGATGCAGCTACAAAATGGGAGTTTGATAAAATATATAATAAGGATATACAAACAAGAACCAGTCCCAACGAAAAAGCAGAAAAAATAGGGTTGGTAAGTAATACTACTCCTAGACTTCCTAATAGAATACCCGATCCCAGAAAGACTAAAAGAAAATCGTGTAGCGTTTCAGGCAAATCCATTATATGTAAAAAAAAAGACAAAGAAATCGAAATTTCATGACCGTATTGATATGACCAGGAAAAAAAAATTTATATACTTAATTTTTTTTTTGCATTGAAAAAAATCCTAAGGAGTTTGAATTGATTGATATATAGTTACAGTTAGATAATCAATGTCATTCCAGTCTTTATATTAAAGAGTAGTTTGAAACTATATTAAAACCAAAATAGAAAAGTAGATATAACATAAATTATTAATTTTCATTTTTTTTATATTATATTTTGATTATTCTCTTATATATTCTTCTCTTATATATTCTATAGAATCTATATATTCTATACTATTCTAATTTTCTTTTTTATTTATTTTATTCTTAATAAAATAAATTAGAAAAAATTATCTTTTTTTATTTGAATTGTTCGAATTGTATAATCATCAATTACTGACATTGGTAAACGGCCCAAAGCAATTTGATTATAGTTCAATTCGTGACGATCATAAGTTGAAAGTTCATATTCTTCAGTCATTGATAAACAATTTGTTGGGCAATACTCAATACAGTTACCACAAAAAATACAGATTCCGAAATCAATACTGTAATTTAGCAATCGTTTCTTTCGAATATCAGTTTCCAGTTTCCAATCAACAACGGGTAAATCTATAGGACATACACGAACACATACTTCACAAGCAATGCATTTATCAAATTCAAAATGGATTCGACCGCGGAAACGTTCCGATGTGATTAATTTTTCATAAGGATATTGAATAGTTACAGGTAAACGATTTGCGTGAGATAAGATAATCATGAAACTTTGACCAATGTACCTTGCAGCTCGGACTGTTTGTTGACCATAATTCATGAACCCAGTTACCATAAGGAACATATCGTAAATATTTATGAATATTTTTGTTTTATTTCTTTCTCTTATTTGAGACAAGTTATGAATATAGAAAATAAATCTTTTACAGTGAAAACAATTGAGACGAAGTTGTTAATAATAGATTACCGAGAGAAATAGGTAAAAGAAATTTCCATCCAAGATTTAATAATTGATCCATTCTTAGCCTAGGCAAAGACCATCTTGTTATGATAGAAACGAATAAGAAAAAATAAGTTTTAGCTAATGTAATAAAGAGATCAATTGTAGTTCCAAAAACTCCATATGTTTTATTGATTTCAAAAAACTCAGAAACAAATATGTACGGAATAGAGATATTTGAACCGCCGAAGTAAAGAACTGTTACAAATAATGAAGAAATGAAAAGGTTTAAATAGGAAGCAACGTAAAATAAACCAAATCGAATACCCGAATATTCTGTTTGATAACCCGCTACTAATTCTTCTTCTGCTTCTGGTAAATCAAAAGGTAATCTTTCACATTCTGCTAGTGAAGAAATTAGAAAAACAATGAAACCGATAGGTTGACGCCACAAATTCCATCCCCAAAAACCATATTTTGATTGCGCATCAACTATATCAACTGTACTTAAACTGTTAGATAATCCTAGTCGGTGATAACATTACTGTTCCCATCTCTATTACAGAACCGTACATGAGATTTTCACCTCATACGGCTCCTGGAAAGCCTTAAGTAAATCTAAGGACCGGGACGATTATTTATCTCGTGATATATCCATAAGATATAGAACATTTAAATCTATCGAACGGTTCTGAATTAGACCAATTCAATTCTGTCTGTTCTAGAAATAACTAAATAAGAAAGATAAATCCATTTTAATAAAAGATACAATAAGGCACTTCTGAATTGATCTCATCCCTTAAAAATCGAAATTTGAATTTCTTGAGTAATAACTGAATTCTTCAATAAAATACTCTTTTAGAATTCTCCATAACCCTCCGCATTTTGAATTACGAAAAAGAATTACACATTCGTTTCTTAATTATCATGTGAATTTGATCTCCATGAATATCGATATAAGAAATCATAAACAAAAAAGAGATCCGCTTTTCGTTTATGATTTCTTCTTCTTTTTTCGTTCCTATTCTTCTTTTTTGTGCTATGAAAAAGGGACTTCAAAAATTTTAAAGGATTTTTTCGTTCCTGATAGTAATTTATTTAATTAGTGGATGGAAGGATACTCTGGATCGGAGTTATGGGGAGTACTTCTTGATTTTTTCTACCAAATTAAAGCCCCAATTAGTATTCTTTTTCTATTATGCGTAAATTGTGTTTTGGATAATTTACAAAATCTGTGTTACTAATCCTTTGTGTATCTTGGTGTTTCTAACCATCCACTCCTTTTTTTTTATTAACCCCTTATTAAATTAAAATTAATACATCTATGAAATTAATACATCTATGATCATACAAATGATAACTAAAACTCAATAAGGTTGGTCTTTTGAGCCCGCTTCAAAACAGGATGAAAAATATTATCCAATCTTGGGTTAAATGTCCTCTTCTCTTTCTAATTGATTTTATTTGACTTCATTCTTATACATAGAAAATGAGACTCAATATTTTTACTGCCATTTAAAATCATCATACTATCTGTTAACTATAAGTAATAGAGTATTCTGAAATTTGATTTAATATAAGCTGTTTTATTTCACTCATATAACTATCTAATTTAGTTCTTCAATCCAAATTGTGAAAAATCAAATGAAGATAATGAAGGTTTCTATTTAATTTATTCGACTCCTTTCCTATATAGTACTATTAAAGAGAGGAGCATAGCAATAGCATCGAATAGCTTTTTGGGTTTCAACGAATCGCACGTAGAGATATTGATAAGACACATAGAGTTAATGGTATTTCATAACTAATCGATTGAGCAGCAGCTCGTAGACCACCCAAAAAGGAATATTTATTATTTGACCCATATCCTGACATAAGAAGTCCAATGGGAGCAATACTCGAAATAGCAATCCATAAAAAAACACCGATATTGAAATCAGATAAAACAAAGTTATAGCCAAAGGGAATTACTGAATAACTTATTAGAATTGATATCACTGATATGGATGGTCCGATACTGAATAAACGAATATCTCCCCTGGATGGAATAAGATTCTCTTTGAATAGTAGTTTTGTTCCGTCTGCTAGAGCTTGAAGAATTCCAAAAGGACCAGCGTATTCGGGTCCAATACGCTGTTGTATCCCTGCAGATATTTCTCTTTCTAACCATACAATTGCTAGTACACTTATTGTGATTCCCAATACAAGAATCAAAATAGGTACAAGTATCCATAGAATTCCATAGACCTCTTTGAAAGATTCCAATCCGGAAAAAGAATTTATATCTTGGACTTCCGTTGTATCAATTATCATTTCAACGATCAACTTCTCCCATAATGATATCTATGCTACCTAGTATTGTCATAATATCAGCCAATTTCATTCTTTTAACTAATTGAGGAAGAATTTGCAAATTGATAAAACCTGGTGGACGAATTTTCCATCTCCAAGGAAAACCATTCTGATCTCCTATTAGAAAAATTCCTAATTCCCCCTTGGGGGCCTCAACTCTCACATAAAGTTCTTGTTTCGGCAATTCAAAAGTCGGAGACGATTTTTTACCAATGAATCGATATTCAAAATCATTCCATTCTGGCTCCTTTTCTCTATCAAAGGAGCGAATTTCTAAATTTTCATATGGACCACCTGGAATTCCTTCCAAAGCCTGTTGAATAATTTTAATGGATTCCATCATTTCACCAATTCGAACTAAATAACGAGCTAATGAATCTCCTTCTTTTTGCCATTGAACTTCCCAATCAAATTCCTCGTAACACTCATAATTATCGACTTTACGTAGATCCCATTGTATTCCGGAAGCCCGAAGCATCGGTCCTGATAACCCCCAATTTATAACTTCCTCTCTACTAACAACACCTACGCCTTCAACTCGTTCTAAAAAAATTGGATTTCGCGTAATCAGTTTTTGATATTCAATAACCCTTGTTAAAAAATAATTGCAGAAATCAAAACATTTATCTATCCAACCATAAGGTAGATCAGCCGCTACTCCTCCAATACGAAAATAATTATGCATCATTCTCATACCTGTCGCAGCTTCAAATAGATCATATATTAATTCTCTTTCTCTAAAAATATAGAAAAAGGGGGTTTGTGCACCAATATCTGCCATAAAAGGTCCCAGCCATAGTAGATGAGAAGCTATACGACTTAATTCCAACATAATTACTCGTATATAGCTGGCTCTTTTAGGTACTTGAATATTTCCCAATTGTTCCGGTCCATTTACAGTTATTGCTTCTGTGAACATAGTAGCTAAATAATCCCAACGTGTTACATAAGGCAGATATTGTATAATTGTTCGATTTTCCGCAATTTTTTCCATACCTCTGTGTAAATAACCCAATATTGGTTCACAATCAATAACATCTTCACCATCCAGAGTAACAATAAGTCGAAGAACACCATGCATTGATGGGTGTTGAGGCCCCATATTGACTATCATGAGGTCTTTTCTTGTAGCTGGCACATTCATAGGTTTTTCCTCGATTCATTCTTCCATGAATTGTTAAAAAAAAAAGTTCATCAAAATTCAGGATCTAATAAATCGAATAATTGAAAATGATTCTTGAAATTAACGAATTTGTGAATCCCGAATACCCAACTGATTTATTAATTTTTTATAACGTATTTTATTTTTCTTTGACAAATAAGACAGTAGTCGTTGCCGTTTTCCTAGAATTATATGTAAACCCCTTTGAGATAAATAGTCTTTTGGGTGTAATTCCAAATGTGAAGTAAGTCTTAGTATCTTAGTATGGAAATTGAATACTTGAAATTCAACTGATCCGGGGTTTTCTTCTTCTTTTTTTTTTTGTGAAATAACAGGTATAAATGAATTTTTTATCATAACTTTTCTCTCCCCCTCGTTTTTGGTAGATATTTTTATTGATCAGTAATAGTAATGACACTAATTTTTAATTTTGTATATAAAATTATCTTAATTTACTTAACAATTCTTAATTTATTTTTTTTTTAATCAATTATATTATTTTATATTATTATATTATTATATTATTATTTTATATTATTATTTTATATTATAAAGGAATGTAATTCAAATAGTTTATATTATAAAGGAATGTAATTCAAATAGATAAAAAAAAATACTAAATTTATTAATTCAATAAATAAAAAATTCTTAAGACCCCTTTTTTTGATTTATTTTTCTATTTATTTCTATCTAATGGATACATCATTGAATTTGTATCAATCCCACAATTCGCGTGCGCATTTATTTTTTTAATTAAATTTATATTTTATTTATATATATATAAATATATATATATATAAATATTTTTATTTATTTATATATATATATATTCACATATCTCATATGTTACAAAAAATAGAATGTAGATTCTAAATTAATCTTTCAATCGAGGATACATATGTAGCCTTAATAGACTGAAACGGCTTCCATTATGGGTATTAAACCAATAGCGGTTTATACAAGCTAAATCTTCTAATCGATAATTTGGCCAAAGAAATAATTTAAAATTCATCAGTTTTTTTGTTTCGCTATCAAGATCTTTATTTTTAGCCAAAACTTGAGAAACATTTTTTATTTTATTCTCATTGTCATTTATCGTTTTTCTATGCACAGTATTTCTATTCCTAGGAGTCAAACAAGTTAGAATTCTCAATTCTCTACGGCGTCTAGTGGACAAAAGATTTTCAGGAACAAAGAAATCATAAAGATTTTTATCTTTATTTTGTGTTATCTTTTGATCAACACGACTTTTACTTTTTTTTCCCCACCTCCAAATTTTTCGCCTCTTACTCTTATCAATCAACGGTAGTCTTATGGTTTGATATAGAAGAGATTGTTCTTGGTTTTTTCTAGACAGGCGAATAGGTTGAATAAAAAAGGTTAGACGTTCCTTCAAGTCCTCAGTGTCCCTACACTCTGTATAAGAATTATCCTTCGTAAGTGAATCAATCATCATTTCTATATCTAGCTCTAGCTTTTTAATCGACATTATTACAATTTTTTTATAATTTTTCATTCTAAGCAGGAGACAAAATAAGCGCATATGGTCCATTCCTATTTCTTCGTCGGAATTAGGACAGTGCAAATAAAAACCAAAATATTTTGATAGTAAGAAATCCCGTTCTCCCCTTAGATCGGTCCTGTATTTAGAACCTGATCCCTTATATCCCTTAGAATAGTATGAGCGAGATTTACGACCTACATCTACTGGACTCACGTATTCTTCCGTTTTTAACTCTAATTCACCTTGTCCATAAAGCTGCAAAACAAAGAATTTTATTGGTAAGATCCAAGGATTCCTCTTATATGCATCATAAAATGTGCTTAATTTTGAAAAGAACCAAAATTTACTATCAATTCTCTTATTAGGTATAGAAGTCTTTTTCCTTTTTACATTCATTCCCACCAAATTGAAATACTTTCTATCCTTATTTTTTTCCATATCTAGAATATCAAATTCTTCTAGATAATTTTGGAGAGAGATCTCGATATCGCCTTTTATATCTATATCCAAAAATTCATTTCTACATCCATAAATATAGGATTTTTTCTTATCCGCAAAATGAAGATATTGATAGGAGAAAAGATCATATCTATATTGTTTTTTAATTTTTTTTTTTAATTCTAATAAATCTGCTTGTTTTTTTTTTATTTTTTTTTCTACTAAGTTTCCTTCTTGTTCTTGTTTTTTCGAAAGAATTAATGGATCATATGAATAATATTCAACGAAATCTTTATTTTGAGCCACACGATGTTCATTGACTCTATTCCTCCAGTTTTGTGATTCTAATCTCGACCATCTGTGCTCAGGTAAATCATATTGATAAAGAACCTTGAACCAATTTGTCCATTGATTCATTACCGAATCGGGACGTTTCTTATGTCTTAATTTGGAATTATATCTTCCTTGTATTCTAAAAAAATAATCCTTTATTTCATTCTTAAGAAAAAAAGATCTTCCAGGAGATTCAAAAATAGAGCTTAACTTAAATTTATATCCATTACTAAGTTGGATTTGTGATAATTTATAAAATACATATGCTTGTGACAAATAAGATACATCCCAAGAATTCTGTGAATTCATATTCCTAATATTCCTAGATTTCTCTATTGCTTGTAACAAACGATCCAAAGAAATTTCCTTTTCAACTGTTTCTTGAATTTTTTTTTTTATGTATTTTTTTTCATTTAGTATTTTTGATTTAAGAAAATCAAGAAAACGTTGTCGATGGATCCTAGCAATACTACCGAGACTCCTATCAATACTACTGATACATAAAAGGATATCTATGTATACCTCTTCTATGAAAATTTTGAAAAAAGTATAGGATTTACGTATTAATCGAACAAATCTTCTTTGTAAGATTTTAAAAATATTTTTTTGTAATTCTAATCTTTTAGCATCAAAAGTAGTTTTGTTCGAATTCAAATTGATCTCTGAAGTTAGAATCCCCTCTTTTTTTTCTTCTGTCATTGTTTCCATTTCTTCTGTCATTGTGTCCATTTCTTCTAGCATTGTTTCTATTTCTTTTATAATTGTCTCTCTTTTAACATTAAGATATTTTATCCTTTTTTCTGTGAATGAAGACTTTGTCCAATTAATAGATTCCATTTTAACGGGTGATTCCTCAATCACCTCAATCTTTGAATTATTCTTACTGATTGTTGAAGTTTTTTTGCTTTCACTCAGTTCATCTATTGTTTCATCTATTGTTTCATCTATTGTTTTGAACCTAAATAGAATACTAAATAGAATCCTTTTAAGAATCCTTTTGATGTTCCAGTTTTCCATTTTTTTTAACATAGTTCGAAACCTATTTTTTCTTTCATTAAATAATTTTAGAACTATAAAAAAACGCTTTTTCAAATCTTTTTTCAATTGTTTGCTTATTGTTCTTAAAATGGGATCCAAAAATGAAAGTGCGTTTATTGGGTAACCCTCATCAAGGTACGATTCTACTAGTGTTCCATAACCTGTTAAAAACCATAAGTTTTTGTTTTCAGTATATTTTTTTTTCTGTGGATCTTTTTTTTTTTTTTTTTTTTTTTCAGTAGATTGTACCTTAGAATTGTGCCAAGGTTTCAGAACAAAAGGGTTTAAGATCCTTATCTGAATACCGTCGTTGAACCAGTTTTTTGGCAATTCTTTGTCGGATACTGGAATGCCCTGATAGGTGCATTTAATATGAACTTCCCTCCTCCAATCCCTAAAATCTTCTGACCATTCGGGCTTTTGAAATAATAGCATACGAATGATATTTTTACTTATTATCAATGAAGGTACTATAATATATTTTCTAATAAAAGATTGGATTAGTAATACAAAACTTCTAATTATTAGACCATATAGAATACTTTCCCAGTCTTCTTCTATTTTTCTAAGTCTTATTTCAGCGTCGTCTTCGTCCTTCCTTTGGTATTTTTCTTCCATCCTTTGCTGAAACTCCACAAATCGTGCATTGTCAGTATCAGGGTTCCTGAACAAAATTGGGGATATATCCTCGAAAAATTCGAACAAAGGACCAAAAAGAAATTGGAATGGGTATCTGTCTATTACCTCCATAAAAGTGGAGGAACGGACACGTCCCCTTTCTTGAAAAAGTTTCAAAATCGCTGTTTTACGCCTTAGAGGGCGCATAGATCCCTTAATTATATCTCGGTCATAATCTGTTTCGTGTACAGGTTTTAGGAGAATATATTCCTGATTTAGGGCCTCTTTAGGAATACCCTCATTCTCATTATCAGAAGTTTTTCTAGGACCAAGCAGTGACTGTGTTCTCCCTTCAAAAATGACTTGAAGCTCGCCTCTTGCGCTTCGAATCTGAAACTCAGATGTTGCTCTTTCCGTCACTTGCTCGATTTCGTCGATTAAGGTGTATGACCATCGAGGAACTTGTTTACTGATTTCGTTTATTCCACTACATTTCTTTCTATTAAAAATGGTTTGGTTGTTCCGATCAGTTCTAATTGCCTCAAATAAGAATTTTTTTTTTCTTTTTTTTTCTTCGGAATATATTTTTACTTGTTCATGTTCTGGAAATAAAAAAAGTCCGTCAAAATTAAAACTTGATACAGATTTTTCCGAAAATTTACTGATTAAGTTAAAAAAAAAACCAATTTCAGTTAATAATAATTTTCTATCAAATTGATCTATTTTATGTTCAAATTCTGGATAATTACTATTAATACAAATAAGGAGACCATGAATCTTATTTATCAAAATGGAATTTGTTGTGTAAGTTTCTGGTGAAAAGCTTTGTCCACGAAAAGGTCCATTCAAGAAAGGATCATATTTTTTATTTAAATATTTTATTTTCCTCTTATCATTAGACAATCTAATTCGGTTTTCAAATACATCCACTGGAATAAATTTCTTATATTTCTTATCTAGAACTTTAGCCCTTTTAAAAAATTCATTGCTTAGTTTCTTTCTTTTTTCTTTATTAGTGGAGCTCCAATAATTAGACAATTCATTATCATTATAGGAGTTTTTATCTGTTGTGAAGAGATCCATTTTATTTTCCATGATTTTCAGAAAACTAGATAAATCAGGTGGATAGGTGAAAGATATTCGTTCTTTTCCATCACTTTGACATATATGAAAAAAAAACTGTGAATTTTCATCTCTTACGACTCTTTCAAAGTGATCGTTTTTTATATATCGTAATGGCCTATTCCATCTTCGATAATCGAAAAGAATAGTTACAAGAGGTTTTTCAAATGCAAAGAGATTATTATCTTGCTCAATGTTGTCCAAAGTCTTATTTTTTTTCGGAAAAAGATAAGAAAGAAGATTTTCTTCGTCTTCGATGGAGCCGTTTTGTTCTTGTTTACTTTCTTCCGTTTCCGAATCTATTTCAACATTGATTTCAGCCATTTCCTTCTCTTGGTCTTCCTCTTGGTCTTCCTCTTGGTCTTCCTCTTGGTCTTCTAATTCTAAGATATCCTCAGTATAAAAATATGGAAGCGGTGTTCTGCCTAAATAGTGGCCAAGCATAACAAATGAAAAAAGAACAAATATTTCACCCACATAATCTCGCAATTGTAACAGAATGTACTTATCAAATCGCATAGTTAACTTTGATTTGATCGAATTTTTTTGCTTTGACCAAACTAATAATATCAATCCAATACATTTCATCAAAAGGATATGACCAATTAACCAACCAAGAAAACTACTTGTTAAGAATAACAATTTATTGTTGGATCGAAAGAGATAAATGTTCATTAATCTTAGTAAGATTGAACTTGGGAAAAGAAAGGGGTTTGATAACTGAAAAAAAAAATTGTTAAAGAATACTTTGCAAATAGTAAAATTACGTATTGAATTTGGATTCTTGTATCCGGAATCCAACTTGTATCCAGAATCCAAATAATAGTGAGAATCCGAATAATAGTGTTTGTCGTTTTGGTATAGGAAATTAAAGAAAAGATACGGTAGAATTAGGACAGTTATTGTATGAGGTCTAATCAAAGCCAAATGGAAGGGCGCATAATAGATCGATATGAACATCATAAGCTGTCCCGTAATAAACCCGGTTGTTGCTGCTATTTCCGTCTCGGTCCCTTCGTCCATAACCCGGGCTCGAATAAGGAAGAGATAAGATGGCCCTATCGAGAATGTCGTAAGAAATCCAAAGTACACTCCCATCACTATCGCGGAATTTAATATTTTAAGGCATAAAGATACTAAAGGATCTAGTATAAATGATTGATAAAGCATAAGCCCTCCCCCTTTTTAGGTTTTTTAGGTTTTTTAAATACAACTAAACTACATAAACGATTGATAAAGCATGAGCCCTCCCCCTTTTTAGGTTTTTTAGGTTTTTTAAATACAACTAAACTACATAAACGATCTAATATAAACGATTGATAAATCATGAAAAACCCCCTTTAGGTATTTTAATATTTATTGCAATTTTTATTCTTGCAATTTCATTACTTCATTACTATATCATATGAATTATTCTTTCCAATTATTTCTATAATAAAATAGAAATATATAATTCTTATTAATAGACTAGATTTTTATATTTTAGTCTATGATCTAAACGAGTCGCACATACACCCTAGTACATGTTCCTCGGCGCTGAGGGCATCCCCGAAGAGCGGGAGATTTTCTTACATTTCGGATTGGCTGTCTTGTGTTTCTAATAAGTTGTTTTATAGTTGGCATGGTGAGTCATATATATATAAGGAGCTGGTTTAGATCAATCCTAACCGGTAAAAGACAAGGAAAAGGTATTCCTGAAAGGTATTACCTTTCAGGAATACTTTTTCATTTCTTACTCATGAGTAATTTCTTACTCATGAGTCATCCTTTCTTTCTTTCTTTTGAGTAATTATTTCTATAATAAAATATTCAGATTCTTTATTCCTATAATAAAATATTCATATTCTTTATTCCTATAATAAAATCCAATTATTTCTATAATAAAATATTCATATTCTTTATTCCTATAATAAAATCCAATTATTTCTATAATAAAATCCAATTATTTCTATAATAAAATCCAATTATTTCTATAATAAAATCCAATTATTTCTATAATAAAATCCAATTATTTCTATAATAAAATCCAATTATTTCTATAATAAAATCCAATTATTTCTATAATAAAATATTCATATTCTTTATTCCTATAATAAAATCCAATTATTTCTATAATAAAATCCAATTATTTCTATAATAAAATATTCATATTCTTTATTCCTATAATAAAATATTCATATTCTTTCCAATTATTCTTTCCAATAAGTTGTTTTATAGTTGGCATGGTGAGTCATATATAGAGCTGGTTTAGATCAATCCTAACCGGTAAAAGACAAGGAAAAGGTATTCCTGAAAGGTAA